AAAGAAAAAATACAGACATTTATGGGTTCAATGCGAAAATTGTTATGGATTAAATTATAAGAAAGTTTTTAGGTCAAAAATGAATATTTGTGAACAATGTGGATATCATTTGAAAATGAGTAGTTCAGATAGAATCGAACTTTCGGTTGATTCGGGCACTTGGGATCCTATGGACGAAGACATGGTCTCTATTGACCCCATTGAATTTCACTCGGAAGAGGAACCTTATAGAGATCGTCTCGATTCATATCAAAGAAAGACAGGTTTAACTGAGGCTGTTCAAACAGGCATAGGTCAACTAAATGGGATTTCCATAGCAATTGGGGTTATGGATTTCCAGTTCATGGGAGGTAGTATGGGATCCGTAGTAGGCGAGAAAATCACCCGGTTGATCGAATATGCTACTAATAGATCTCTACCTGTTATTATAGTGTGTGCTTCTGGAGGAGCACGCATGCAAGAAGGAAGTTTGAGCTTGATGCAAATGGCTAAAATATCTTCCGCTTTATATGATTATCAATTCAATAAAAAGTTATTCTATGTATCAATCCTTACATCTCCTACAACCGGTGGAGTAACGGCCAGTTTTGGTATGTTGGGAGATATCATTATTGCTGAACCCAATGCTTACATTGCATTTGCGGGTAAAAGAGTAATTGAACAAACATTGAATAAGACAGTACCCGACGGTTCACAAGCGGCTGAGTATTCATTCCATAAGGGCTTATTTGATCCAATCGTACCACGTAATCCTTTAAAAGGTGTTCTAAGTGAATTATTTCAGCTACACGGTTTCTTTCCCTTGAATCAAAATTCAAGTAGAGCGCTAGGCTCAGGTATTTGTAGCGAACTTTAGTTCATCGGAATCAAAGTCAAAATAAGAAGAGTGGGGTTTTCTTTAGTAACATAAGTTCTATAGGAAGTTTCGGATAATTACTTTTTTTTTTATCCATATTTTTTATCCTACCCCTATTCATGATTAGTAATCAGCAACTCTATATCAAGAGGAAAAGAGTGAATTCTTCCTTCCGTGGAAAGGAATTGGGAAAAAATTCAAAAGAATTTCATGTTCCCTTCTTTCATATTAATATATATCGTATTAATAATATATAAATAGACCATATTAATCTATATATATTAATCTATATATATATAGATTAATTCAAATCTCAAATCTATTAAGGGAAGTGTTGTATATTTTTTTTATCTCCCGAGAACTTACATTTTGACTATGAATTCCTGTTGGATCGGATTCTAACGAATCCTTAGGAAACTCGTAAGAAACTCTTTATTAGAAGATAAGGGTGGTAGGACAAGAATAATAAAGCAGATTATCAGCCATATATTTCTTGTAGAAAGATAATATAGGGACACTTATTTAGCTCTACATTCCTTGCACTTATTATATATATATATACTTAATAATACTTATAATAGATATACTTATCATAACATATAATAGATATACTTATCATAACATAAGATATCTTTATAACAGGTACAAATATTAAATCGAGGTACCCATTCTATGACAGATCTCAATTTACCCTCTATTTTTGTGCCTTTAGTGGGCTTAGTGTTTCCTGCAATTGCAATGGCTTCTTTATCTCTTCATGTTCAAAAAAACAAGATTGTTTAGATCCGATAGGGAAAAATTTCATCAATTTATTTCAACACTTGGACTTGGATCATAGATATCTATTTAGTGGAATATGGTACGACATGTGGCTCCTTCCGAGCACAAATAAAAAAGTGGTTATGCATGCGGATACATGATATATGGATAAATCCATATGCATGTATATGTGGGGATAGCGGTTTTAAAATGGATCAGCGGATATCTGAAATAGAAAGTCAACGTATCTATATTATGTAGATATACATAGTGGTATCATATGAAGGGGATGTTATTATTTTATATCTAACCAATTCGATGAATTACTCCTAATAGTTCACATCATAATAGTGCTAGTTGATGAGAGTGACTTCGGGAGCAAAACAAAAAAAAAAAAGTAAAATCAAATTCATTTGGCTTATTCCCTTCTCTCAATTCCAATAGGGTGCAACTGGATCTAGTATGAACTATCGATCAGAACGTATATGGGTAGAACTTATAACGGGGTCTCGAAAAACAAGTAATTTCTGCTGGGCCTGTATCCTTTTTTTAGGTTCACTAGGGTTCTTATTGGTTGGAACTTCCAGTTATCTTGGTAGGAATCTGATATCCTTATTCCCGTCTCAGCAAATAATTTTTTTTCCACAAGGAATCGTGATGTCTTTCTATGGGATCGGGGGTCTGTTCATTAGTTCCTATTTGTGGTGCACAATTTCGTGGAATGTAGGTAGTGGTTATGATAGATTCGATAGAAAAGAAGGAATAGTGTGTATTTTTCGTTGGGGATTTCCTGGAATAAATCGTCGCATCTTCCTTCGATTACTTATGAGAGATATCCAATCGATCAGAATAGAAGTTAAAGAGGGTCTTTATCCTCGACGTGTCCTTTATATGGAAATCAGAGGCCAGGGCGCCATTCCCTTGACTCGTACTGATGAGAATTTTACTCCACGAGAAATTGAACAAAAAGCTGCGGAATTGGCCTATTTCTTGCGCGTTCCAATTGAAGTATTTTGAAATGAACTGAAAGAATGAATGCTTTCTCAGTATGAGAGAAGGAACCCCCTTATTTAATATAACTGAAGTTTCTTCGGAACGTTCATTCGAGCAAAACATGTTAGGTTCTATTTACCCCGTTCCGTTGGTAATCCTTCCGTGGCCATAGACCATAGAATAAAGCAGGCGGACGTATACGGAACAACCATAATAAGAAGCAATTTTGGTCGACCAAAACTATTTTTGATGCATATAGAACTCAATTCTACTAGTAACAAGTCTAATAAGTATGTATTCATCACACATATCAGAGCACTTCGGAATACAGTACATAATTTCTTCCCTTTTTAGGGCCAATACTTTGAATTGATACATTCGATACAGATGTATCATATCTCGTTAATTATCTTTCTTTTGTCAATCGATGTTTCTTTTTTGATCTTAGCTCTTTGATAACCAAACGTTTAGATTTTTCATAACTATCTCTCTCGTTTTGCCACCCATTTCGGATTTCATTATTAATATTCTTCAGAAATATCCCTTCAATTATTCCTGGGTTGAGGGTAGCCAGTGAGAAATATTTCGAAAAAAAAAATAATTATAATTGAGGGGAGTTCTTTCGTCTAGAAATCCAAATAATATTCATTATGTCAAGTGGTTCTTTTGGGCATTCATCGAAAGAACAAATGAGGATATAATTGGTGCGAATTTGACCAACTGAGATATCTGGGAAAAATATTTGATTATTTCTTCATTCGAAACGGACCCTTATTCTATTTCTATATTCTTTTTAGATCCAAGGACTAAACAATTCAAAAAAAAAGGAATAGATCCATAGGTTCCATACCTTGTTATAGAACTCATGCTTCATAGAAATATCGGATCAGATAGAGTCGGCGAATGAAGCGGGTTCATTAACAATTCACAGATTCAAAGTGTCAAAAAAGAAAGCATTGACTCCCCTCCCATATCTTGCATCTATAGTCTTTTTGCCCTGGTGGATCTCTCTCTCATTTAATAAAAGCCTGGAACCTTGGGTTACTAATTGGTGGAATACCGGACAATCCGAAACTTTTTTGAATGATATTCAAGAAAAGAACGTTCTAGAAAGATTTATAGAATTAGAACAACTATTCTTGTTGGATGAAATGATAAAAGAGTACCCGGAGACACAGATACAAAAGCTTCGTATAGGAATCCACAAAGAGACGATACAATTGGTCAAAATGCACAATGAAGATCATATCCACATCATTTTGCATTTCTCGACAAATATAATCTGTTTTGCTATTCTAAGTGGTTATTCTATTCTGGGTAATGAAGAACTTGTCATTCTGAATTCGTGGGTTCAGGAATTCCTCTATAGCTTAAGCGACACAATAAAGGCTTTTTCTATTCTTTTATTAACTGATTTATGTATCGGATTCCACTCACCCCGTGGTTGGGAAATAATGATTGGTTCGGTCTACAAAGATTTTGGATTTGCTCATAACGATCAAATTATATCTGGTCTTGTTTCCACTTTTCCAGTCATTCTAGATACAATTTTGAAATATTGGATCTTCCATTATTTAAATCGTGTATCTCCTTCACTTGTAGTGATTTATCATTCAATGAATGAATGAATGAAGAACTCATTTGATCTGCTGATATCAATCAAATCATGATGCTACTTCGTACATAAACAAACCATTTTGAAGCTTACTCACTCTTTATACTTCTACCCACCCAGGGATTCCTCCTATATTTCAGTACAATTATTCCAGTACAATGGCAGAATCGTGGATAGGGAACTATACTAGCTACCTACCTAATTTATTGTAGAAATTTCCGGGATCAATGATTGGACCATGCAAAATAGAAATACCTTTTCTTGGGTAAAGGAAGAGATGACTCGATTCATTTCCGTATTGATCATGATATATGTAATAACGCGGACATCTATTTCAAACGCATATCCCATTTTTGCGCAGCAGGGTTATGAAAATCCACGAGAAGCAACTGGGCGTATTGTATGTGCCAATTGCCATTTAGCTAATAAGCCCGTGGATATTGAGGTTCCACAAGCTGTGCTGCCTGATACTGTATTTGAAGCAGTTGTTCGAATCCCTTATGATATGCAACTGAAACAAGTTCTTGCTAATGGTAAAAAGGGGGCTTTGAATGTAGGGGCTGTCCTTATTTTACCCGAGGGATTCGAATTAGCTCCCCCCGATCGTATTTCTCCCGAGCTGAAAGAAAAGGTGGGCAATCTGTCTTTTCAGAGTTATCGCCCCACTAAAAGAAATATTCTTGTGGTGGGTCCTGTTCCTGGTCAGAAATATAGTGAAATCGTCTTTCCCATTCTTTCTCCAGACCCTTCTACTAAGAAAGACGTTCACTTCTTAAA